ATTATAGGATCTATTTTATTTTTATAAGAGATGATATGCCGCCACTCGGACTCGAACCGAGATGCTCTAGCACTGCTTCCTAAGAGCAGCGTGTCTACCAATTTCACCATAGCGGCTTGTCTTGACCTCATAATAACCTATGAATAAGTAATCGTCTAGATTTCAGAATTAAACTGAGGGCCCCATTTTTTAGGAAAGATTCAAATTGATGACTAAAAATTTGTTCAAATACCTATTTAAACGTTCATTAGTTTCGTTTAGGATTTTCGTTTTATTCTGTATTTTATACTCTTCTCGACTCAACTCTTGTAAAACTAGATAGTCCTACTATGAATTAAGGGATAGAACCCTCCCTCCCCAAAAAACATTTTTTGAAATTAAGTGTTTTTGATTTATTTGATTTCAAAAAGTGAAAGCAAAAAAGCCGTTTTATCGATGAACAAAAAAAAAAGAACCTAATTTAGATTATTCAACATATTTATCCAAAAGTGTTTTTGCGTGGATTGATGGCGAGAGATATATGGGGGCTATATAAGAATTTATAGAAAATCAAAAAGTAAGAAAGTTGTACAAAAAAGAAAACCTTATAGGTTGATGGGGAAAATAAGACCCCCCACCTTGGAAATGAGAAAATAGAATTAGAATATACTAAAAAAGAAATTTGAGTATCCTGTGTTTTTTGTCAAAAAAAAAAAATTCTTTTTTTGAATTCGGTTTTTTAATTCGGTAAGGTAAACAGAAGAATTCTTATTCTACATATTCTATAAGAGGGGAACGAATTCCATTTCCTTCAACGGGGAATGGAATTCGGGAATTTGCTTTTTGAAATGAAATGAGTCAATTTTTGCGTTAGACTGGTTTAGATTATTCCAACGTGTTATGTTTTATTACTTAGTTTATTTGTTTGTCGCACAAAAAAACTTTTCGAATTCCCGGTAGAAATCGATTTTGCTAAGGAAAATGCTTTTAACGCTGCCCAATACCCCTTCTTTTTCCAAAAATTTTTACGAATACGCTTTTTTGATGCAGAAGTACGTTTTTTTGGAACTGCCATTTAAAAAAAAATTAAGAGATTACTCATTGGTATAACTGGATGTGAAAGACATCTATTGTTCAAAAAAATCCGAGCTTTTCAAATTCACTATGTATTTCTTTTCTAGAAAATCTTTTTTTTTCTCAAAATCTAAAAGAATAGATAAGATAGGTGAAGGGTATGAGAAAATCGCAGAAAATATTTCTAAAAAAAAAAGAATATTTTTAATAACTTGCCAAATCCGTGAAAAATATACCTAAAAAAATATACCTAATTTGATTTGAATTTTCAAATTCGAAGGAGATTAGTAATAAATTTCTTTCATATGATTTGACCAATTGTAACTTCTTGATTTGAATATTTGAAGTATTTAGTAGAAATTAAGTAAAGAATAAGTAAGAATAAATAAAAATTCAAAAATTCGATTTTCGTTAGTACATATCTTCATTTTTTAGTGACTCCTTTGAAGGTCCGGTGAATCGGAAACCGTTAATATTAATTAAGAATTAAAAAACTTTTTTTTATGGAACAGACATATCAATATGCGTGGATTTTACCTTTCCTTCCACTTCTGGTTCCTATATTAATAGGAGTGGGACTTCTTCTTTTTCCGACAGCAACAAAAAATCTTCATCGTATGTGGGCTTTCCCAAGTATTTTATTGTTAAGTATAGTCATGATTTTTTCAACTAATTTGTCTATTCAGCAAATAAATAGCAGTTCTATCTATCAATATGTATGGTCTTGGACCCTCGATAGTGATTTTTCTTTAGAATTCGGCTGCTTGATTGATCCACTTACTTCTATTATGTTGATGTTAATCACTACTGTTGGAATTATGGTTCTTATTTATAGTGATAATTATATGGCTCACGATCAAGGATACTTGAGATTTTTTGCTTATATGAGTTTTTTCAGTACTGCCATGTTGGGATTAGTTACTAGTTCAAATTTGATACAAATTTATATTTTTTGGGAATTGGTTGGAATGTGTTCCTATCTATTAATAGGGTTTTGGTTCACACGACCTTCTGCGGCAAATGCTTGTCAAAAAGCGTTTGTAACTAATCGTGTAGGGGATTTTGGTTTATTATTAGGAATTTTAGGTTTTTATTGGATAACAGGTAGTTTTGAATTTCAAGATTTATTTGAAATACTCAATAAGTTGATTTATAATAATGAAGTCAGTTTTCCATTTGTTATTTTCTGTGCTGCTCTATTATTTGCCGGTGCAGTTGCTAAATCTGCACAATTTCCCCTTCATGTGTGGTTACCCGATGCTATGGAGGGACCCACTCCTATTTCGGCTCTTATACATGCTGCTACTATGGTAGCGGCGGGTATTTTTCTTGTAGCTCGCCTTCTTCCTCTTTTTATAGTTATACCTTATATAATGAATTTAATTGCGTTGATTGGCATAATCACAGTATTATTAGGAGCTACTTTAGCTCTTGCTCAAAAAGACAT